TTCCAAATCACGAGAGCAGCCACTCCTAAGAAACATCACGGTATATATATTGAAATCCATTTTAATAATTTAGTTGTAAATTTGGATTTTCGATATATTAGTTTTAATTGAAATTTGTTTTAAGAAAAAAAAAAAAAGAAGTCTATTTTGTACTCTATCCCTTATTTTATCCTTACGAAATATCCGATGAAATAGAATCCTTAGAGGGGATATAATGAAATTTTTTGATTGGCTCTTTCCACAAAACAGATGAGGCCAAAAAACAATTAATAATTCATAGTAATTATATCAAATATATATATATAATATACTAAACGAAAAAAGAGAATTAATAAACTAAATAAATAGCGCCTTCTTTTATTCGAAACGCCTCGTGATCTTCAACCAATTATGTGCTTCAATATAATTACCAGGAGTAAGCGCTATAGCCTGTTTCCAATACTCAGCGGCTTGATCAAACCAAGCCTCCGCAATTTCAGAATCTCCCTGGCGAATGGCCTGTTCTCCCCGGGCGGAATAGGTGGATTAATCCCTTTCCTTAGAACCGTACTTGAGAGTTTCCTACCTCATACGGCTCATCAATTCTTTTAGTGTCCCGTTATGATATCTAACGAATGGGATTTCTCATGGATCTATCCCATTTTTCGGGTTAACCAAAGAGATTCATTACATGAGTTTTAAACTGAAATTTGGATTAATAATCCGTTTTCTTTCGTTTTATCTTTTTTCCCACCTTCAGAATAAAAAATTCCCCCTATCTTTAGAATTTTCTGAAAGGTAACTATCTTGGTTTCCTATAGAAATTTATATAGAATCTTTGAAAAAGACTTTCCCTCCTAAGAAAGAAAAGACTTACTATCTTTGGGATCTGATCCTACACCGCTGCTCAAGACTTTAGGGGATCGACTCTATTACATAAGTGGATCCCTAATTTTTATCTCACATCATGAGATAAGTATATCTACCATCATGACATAAGTACGCAGTTATTATTGTAGCGGCCCCAAACCTTGCTAATTGATCTTTACGGTGCTTCCTCTACCAATTCGATTTTTTTTTTTATCCATAGAAAAAGTAGCTAGGTATATATATTTCTTCATATTTCAACTTTTATGAAGTTTCTTTCTTTGCTACAGCTGATAAAAATCGTTGTTTTAGACGATGCATATGTAGAAAGCCTTTTTTGTTTTTTTTACTTCTATAGTGAAGATAGTCGCACGTAATGACAGATCACGGCCATATTATTAAAAGCTTGTGGTAAGAATGGATTTCGTTCTAGTGCTCGAAAATAATATTCCAAAGCTTTCGTATGTTCTCCATTACTTGTATAAATAAGACCTATATTATAGAGTATATAACTCCGATCATAGGGATCGATTTCTAGTCGCATAGCTTCATAATAATTCTGTAAAGCTTCTGCATAATTTCCTTCGGATTGAGCTGACATCCGTTACGGTCGCCATTCAATTAAAAGAATCTCCGTTCCAGAACCGTACGCGAGATTTTCATCTCATACGGCTCCTCCCTTATGTGCATAAGGAGAATAATACATGAAATCAAAAAAAGATGAAAATATTCTCATTATGGACTGAGCAGGGCTAGTGTTTTTACAAGAAATCTCTAGCCAACCTTTCTGCAAGAGAGCTGTTCTTAACATCAAGCGTGTTGGGACTAGATAGAAATGAGAACTCGAACAATTTCTTTGTTTTCAACGCTTCCTAATTTCCAGGAATTAGTCACTTCAACAACCTTCGATGGTTATATTGGTATCCAAAGTACGAACGAGATGGATATTTGTTGTCTCAACCATTCTTTTAGTCCCGGGCCCAATAAGGAAAGGGGTAATTTCGAACAAGGTTTTCGTGTTGTTGATTACTAGGTGTAGTGCTTCTTCCCTTATGCTGTCCATTGGTACTAGTGGAGTAGGATTGCCCCATAATACAGAACCTCTAGGTGTAACCTTTCGCTCAATACTAGAATCAAAAATTGAAACATAGCATCTGAGGTTGCATTAATCGAGGATACACGACAGAAGGAATTGTTCTATTTTCAAACTTCACCTTCAACAGGCGTAGATTTATTTCAAAAATTTTCCCGGATCGTGTGTCTTTCTCGTAAGACCGAGAGATATGAAAAAAAAAGAATCAAATCACACCATCTCTGTAATAGGTAAATGCCTCCTTTTCTCCTGAGGTTGTCGGAATTATTTGCAATAAGATATTGGCTACAATTGAAAAGGTCTTATCGATAAAATTTCCATTTATCCGCGATCTAGGCATAGCTAGCAATCCATTTTATAATTCTTCTCATTCCCTTCTCGTGAGAAAATGATCCCACAAAGAAAAGACTTATACAGTACGAAATAACATAAAAACGGGTTGATTGAAAAAAAAAAGATTATGGGCCTTCTATTCCAATTGTTTCTTTTTGCCAGGAATCAATAAGAAAAAGTTTCAACCTAATTTGATGTAGTAGTATACCAACGAGTGGAACTATTCCAATTTCATTGAAGTTACAGATTCGAGTAACTCGATAAATTTTGATTGAATTATGATACAAAGAAGAAAAAGATCAAATAATAATTCTATTATGAAAATAGAATAACCACCCCTTTTTGATGTTATGTACATAGCAGGTCTACAATCCACTATACAAAATGTTTTATGAATCTAGAATAGAGGGGTAAGTAGGGGAAGGGATTTGGTGTTGAGAACTCTAAAACCGCAAAGAAATTTTAGAATTTGTAAGTTATGGAATCGTAGTCTATATAGAATTATCATAATTATGATATAAAAGTCTCGATTAACCCTAGTCTAAAAAATCTAGACCTATCAATCAGTTGATTCGTTCTAATTCATCGATTTAATCGATTCGAAATAGTAGGAGTCATTTTTGCAAACACGAATCCCTCTTTTAATTTAATTAATTCAAAAAAAATTCGTAAGAAAACAACTGTTTCTTTATCCTGGAGCCTGAAAAGAGGGCTCTTTCTTTACTTTGATGAAAAATTTTCTATTTTTATTTGTAATAGTCATATTAATGACTATATAGTATTATAGTTAAAATGGATTGGGCGTATCTATCCAATAATCTAGAATGGAATATGAAGAACTCACTATTCACTCGGTTTTTGGTACATAATCATTATGTAAGAGAATTGTGTAGGAGAGATGGCCGAGTGGTTCAAGGCGTAGCATTGGAACTGCTATGTAGGCTTTTGTTTACCGAGGGTTCGAATCCCTCTCTTTCCGTACCTTCACTTAATAGACCCATTTGATTTTTTTATTAAAAACACCGGATCAAATAGCAATGGAGACCTTTATTCCACCAGTTAGACCTTTCATTGATATAGATTCTCTATTCCGAATTGCCATGACTAGGAAGAATACTGGAAATAATATGAAAATAGCCCCGCGGGCTGTGTACATAAATGGGATAAAATCGGGATCAAACCCGTATTTTTCTTGCTTAACCTTAAGGTTAATTTAATTTGACGAAAGGGAAGAAAATTGCCCGAACCTTATTTTAGTTTAGGTTTAAGTCTGACGAGAATAATATTCTACGACTAGCAATTCGTTTATTTTCAAACCGATCCATTTACTCTCTATTATTTGATTGACTACTCCTTTATATTGGAATGGGTAAAGGGTCAAATAGTTTGGCACTTCTGCCTGAGGAGAGGAGTTGAGAGAATTTTGAATCAGAGTTCTGGATTTTTGTTCATCCTTCGCCGTAATAATATCTCGGGGTTTGCAGCGATAACTTGGTATATCTACTATACGCCCATTCAGTAAAATATGTCTATGGTTAACTAATTGGCGGGCTGCGGGAATAGTCGAAGCCATACCCAATCGAAAAAGGATGTTATCCAAACGCATTTCAAGTAATTGTAGTAAAACTTGACCTGTTGACCCCCTTGCTTTTCCGGCGATACGAACGTATTTAAGTAATTGTCGTTCTGTAAGACCATAATGAAAGCGCAATTTTTGTTTTTCTTCTAGTCGAATACGATATTGAGATTTTTTCCCGGAACGGGATTGGTTTCTAAGATCACTTCCGGCTTTAGGCCTTTTATTAGTTAGTCCTGGTAAAGCCCCCAGGCGGCGTATTTTTTTGAAACGAGGTCCTCGGTACCGCGACATAAAGACTCCTTATTCTTAATTTAGATTTCATTTCATTCTTTTTTTTTTTTTTAAAGAAGTAGTGTACTTGTACTATAAAGAAAAGAAGAATGAGATAAATTGGATAAATATCCAAACTTTCCATTATTATATAATTATTATATATTAGTATATATATAAAAGATCCTTTTCCTGACACAGTTGGGAGTTCACTATAAGTTAACCTATAACTTAATATATAAGTTAATAAAATCATGGATTTTTGGAAAGAGGGGAAGACACTTTTTCAATATTCTTTGATTTCAAATTCCAAAGGAAGATTATCCGTTTTTCTTGAATAAAAAAATGAAAAAGAGAAAAAAGCCGGCTATCGGAATCGAACCGATGACCATCGCATTACAAATGCGATGCTCTAACCTCTGAGCTAAGCGGGCCCACAGAACAAACATTTTCTATGCATAGGAATTCAATACACTATAGTATAGTGTCTCTAGAAATATATAATTCCCAATAAATATTGGATATTATAGAACATAACGATTTATATAGCGATATATAATTTTGATTTCTTTATCACAATTCTTAATTCGAATACAATTCGAATATTATTCTATTCGATAGTCAATCTTAAATATTTTTAGAGAGTCTAGTCAAATTTTCTTTTTTGATTTTGAATTCACATGGCATTTGAAATTCTTTTTTTTAGACTTCTATATTTTCTATCCTATATATTTTGAATTCTAGATTTCTTTCAAATTTGATTGATTAGTTATAACTAATCAGACATTCCTCGGCTTTCATTCGTAAGGGGTAAGTTAAGAAAAAAAAAAGAATCGACCCTTCAAGTATCCCCCCTTGCGTGGGGAAATGGGCAGGAAGAGAAAGATATATACCCCATATATATCTTTCTATATTGAATTGCCGATACAGAAATGATAAAATCAATTTGATTGGATCAAATATGGGTTTCCTATAGGTAAGAAAAGGTAATAAATAAAATACTTTTTTCGAGATAGTAATCACTATCTAATAAATTAATCCAGTATAAATGAAAGAAAAAAGGAATGATATCATAATAAGATCCGAATCTCAAAACAAAAGAAAAGTAAGAGGGGATGTGGCGAAATCGGTAGACGCTACGGACTTAATTAGATTGAGCCTTGATGTGGGAAACCTACTAAGTGATAACTTTCAAATTCAGAGAAACCCCGGAATTAATAAAAATGGGTGATCCTGATCCAAATCCTGTTTTCTGAAAACAAAGGCTCAAAAAACGAAAAATGGGATAGGTGCAGAGACTCGATGGAAGCTGTTCTAACAAATGGAGTTAGCTGCGTTGTTAGAGGAATCCTTTCCGCGGAAACTTCAGAAAGGATAAACGTATCTATTGAATACTATATCAAATGATTAATGATGGCCCGAATCTGTATTTTTGAATATGAAAAACGGAAGAATCGGTGTGAATTGATTCCACATTGAAAAAAAAATGGAATATTCATTCATCAAATCATTCACTCCACGGTCCAATAGGTCTTTTAAAGAACTAATTAATCGGACGAGAATAAAGATAGAGTCCCATTCTACATGTCAATACCGGCAACAATGAAATTTATAGTAAGAGGAAAATCCGTCGACTTTAAAAATCGTGAGGGTTCAAGTCCCTCTATCCCCAAAAAAGGCCTATTTGGCTCCTAAAATAAAAATAGTTATCCTATCCCCCTTTTCATTAGGGGTTCCAAATTCCTTTATCTTTCGGATTCTTTGACAAACGTATTTGGGCGTAAATGACTTTCTCTTTTCACATGTGATATAGAATATACATCCAAATTAAGCAAGGAATCCCTATATGAATGATTCACAATCAATAGCATTGAAATTCCCGGACTTGGAGAAAACTTTGTAATCTCCCTTGTCCCTTTAATTGACATAGACTCCAGTCATCTAATAAAATGAGGATGGGATGCTACATTGGGAATGGTCGGGATAGCTCAGCTGGTAGAGCAGAGGACTGAAAATCCTCGTGTCACCAGTTCAAATCTGGTTCCTGGCACATGGTTAAATTGTATGAGGTCTTTCTTTTATAAATTAATTGATATCAAGCGAGATTCATATTAAGTTTGAATCTGGATCATAATACATACTTTTCTCTATCTTGGCGAGATATACCCCATCTATAAAATAGATGGGTAGAGTTTCTTAAATTATTAAATAAAGAAAATGAAATTCGATTTTCTCTTTTTTTCTTTCGTTCAAAAAGAATGTTAATACTTCATACATAATACATATTTCATATTTGAAAGGTTCAATTGGGTTGGTTGAAAGAACAAAAAGTCAAAGTTGAAATAGACAAGATTGGGTTCAGATACAAATAAATCGAATTCGGCACTCTTCCTTTTTTTAGTAGTTTCGTTCCTATTCGATTTCCTAATTCGTCTCGACATGACTTTCTAGAACCGGTCATAGGCGCAGTACAAGGTTCATGACGCAGAACTCGTTTCATTCATCCTATTGACTTGGCTCATACGAAATAAGTATCCTCCAAATAAATCTAAGAATCCCAACGAATCCGCAATTCTACCTTTTTTGTTAGCCTATCCACAATTCCCTAATACAAAAGAGACATTCTGGTTAATCTAGAACAGAAAGCCAATCCTTGAATTTCTTAAATTTTATAAGTGGAAATTTCTTTCTTATCATTCAATGAGCATCTTGTATTTCATAAAAATTGGGGGCAATATAATCCTTCCGTAAGGGCCATCCTATCCAACTTTCAGGCATTAAGATACGTTTCAAGCGCGGATGATTATCATAAGAGATTCCCAACATATCATAAGATTCTCGTTCTTGAAAATCCACGCTTTTCCAAACCCAGAAAACGGACGGAATTCTAGGATTCCTCCTTGAGGCAAACACTTTTATGCATACCTCTTCTGGTTGATCCGCACCATACTCTATTCTGGTAAGATGATACACACTAGCTAATAGTCCGCCAGGTGCTACATCATAGGCACATTGGGAGCGTAGATAATTGTAACCATATAGATATAAAATGACAGCAATGGAATGCCAATCCGCGGGCTTTATTTGTAAAGTCTCTATTCCTTGATAATCAAAGCCCAAAGATCTATGAATTATCTCATGCTTGACTAGCCAAGCAGACAAACGACCCTGCATCTTTTTTATCTCCCACATTTTTATATTTTTATTTAGAATATTTCAATTCTCGATCAAATTGATGAAGATTGGCCCGCTACTTGTTATTCTGTACAAAGAAGTCCTGCCTAATTCGCCAATTCTTGAGAAGATACTGAACTTTTATATTTGAAAAAGTTTTCAGTAGGGATCTCTGAAGTCGATGGCGATTGGTAGAGGAATCTTT